ATAAAAAAAAGAATAAATAAGACGAAATTCGCCCTCCCCCTACATATTTAATTTCTTCTCCTATACAAAAACTAGCAAGACCTACTCCATTGGTAATTCCATCAATGACACCCTTGTCGAAAAACTGCGTTAGTTTGGTTAATCCTCTTATACCCAAGGTAAAGGTCCTAGTATAGAAAATATCTATATAACCACGATTATATGACCAACTATATATCTTTTTTTTTAGTTGATGGAAAAAAAACTTTTTCGGACCCCCTTTTACAAAGGAATTTATTAAATCCAAACTCTGAAAAAAAGAGTAAGCGGATCCATAAAAGATATATGCTATGAATAGACCAAAAATAGCTAGACTTACAGAAGAAATTGCATTAGTGATAAATTCATATGAATTTATGGAAGAATTAGAACTTTCTTGGAAAAAGTTTATTGAGGGAGTTAGCCACTTTGATAATATGGTTAATTCCCCTATTTCATTATCAAAATGGATTCCTATAGATCCAACGAACAAAGTACAAAGCAGTAATATAAGAAGCGGAAATAGCATAGTATTTCCCGGTTCATGAGGATAGACAAAAGTGTTTTTAGCCCCCAAGGAAGTACTAAAGGCCCCTATCCTATTTCCTGTATTAACATGAATTTTGGATATATTTTGCGAAAAAAAAGAAACTCCACTCTTCGTTGTTGATAAAACGAAATCTCTATTGACTCCTTTAGATATCCTTTTTCCCCATAACGATATTGAAAACAACGAATCCTCTTTAGTACTACTGTAATTTTGAAAATGAACACGCAAATACCCATCAAAAGTAAGTAAATATATCCGAAACATATAAAACGCAGTTAATCCTGCAGTAAAAGAAGCTATTATTCCCAAAAAGGGTGAATATAACCAACTATTACTAAGGATTTCATCTTTGGACCAGAAGCAAGCAAGAGGTGGAATACCACAAAGAGAAAGGGTACCCCATAAAAAACAAGTTCTTGTAATTGGAATGTATTTTCTTAAACCACCCATAAGAACCATATTCTGACTTTTATCTGGTGAATATCCAACAAGAGGTTCCATTGAATGAATAACAGATCCGGATCCCAAGAACAATAAAGCTTTCGAATAAGCATGAGTGATCAAATGGAATAAAGCAGCTTGATAAGAACCTATACCTAGAGCTAACATCATATAACCCAATTGAGACATTGTAGAATAGGCTAAGCTTCTTTTAATATCTCTCTGAGCAAGAGCTAAAGTGGCTCCTAAGAAGAGTGTTATTGTACCTATTAAAGAAATGAAACTCATTATCAAAGGTAGGGATATGAAAAGAGGAAGAAGTCGAGCTATAAGAAAAATCCCCGCAGCAACCATAGTTGCTGCGTGTATAAGAGCTGAAATGGGGGTGGGTCCTTCCATAGCATCGGGTAGCCATACGTGAAGAGGGAATTGTGCCGATTTCGCAACTGCACCAAGGAATAATAAAAAAGCACACAAAATAGTAAGCAAGGAGTTAATCCCATTATTAGGAATCCAGTTATTAGCTATTTTAAACAAATCCCGAAACTCTAAACTACCTGTTATCCAAAAAAAACCTAAAATTCCTAATAACAGACCAAAATCCCCTACACGATTAGTTACAAAAGCTTTTTGACAAGCACTCGCTGCAATTGGCCGTGTAAACCAAAAGCCTATCAATAAATAGGAACACATTCCCACAAGCTCCCAAAAAAAATAAATTTGTATCAAATTGGAACTAGTAACCAACCCCAACATGGAAGTATTGAAAAAACTTATATAAACAAAAAATCTCAAATATCCCTCATCATGAGACATATAATCGTCACTATAAATAAGAACCAGGATTCCTACAGTAGTAATTAGTATTAACATAATAGAAGTAAGCGGGTCGATTAAGTATCCAAATTCTAAGGAAAAATCATTATTGACGGTCCAAGACCATAGATATTGATAGATAGAACTTCCATTTATTTGTTGAATAGACAGGTGAACTGAGAATACCATAGCTATACTTAAAAGTAAAACACTAGGAAAAGCCCATATGCGACGAAGATTTTTTGTTGCTGTCGGAATAAGAAAAAGTCCAAATCCCATTGACATAATAACCGGAAGTGGGAGAAGAGGGATTACCCATGCATATTGATATGTATGTTCCATAAGAAAAGAAATTGCAATTTTTACTTGAAATTTATACTTCAATTTTATAGAAAAATTGAAAAAAAGTTTCCGATTCACCAAACTAATTCTTATCTATTTCTGAAGGAATAAAAAAAATACTAGAATTCTTAATTTTTCAAAAATTGTCTCATTGAAACAATCAAAAAAAAGAACAGGTTTAGTTGGTTAAATTCAAAAAGTTAATGAAAAAACTTCGTTACCTAGTTATTACCTAAAGAAGGACATTTATTAAAATACAAAAAAAGATTGAATCATTTTACTTTAATATTTTTTTAATATTTTTTCTATTAAAATGAAGCAGCTCCCTTGTTTCCTAACTCAAATTGATTGAATTCCAATTAAAACCTATGTTTATATGTTTATAGGAAGTTCTCGAATATTCCTTACTTCATATAGAGGTTAAATCCTAATGACTCGAATTACCTAAGTTTTAGAATGTCTTGTTTAAGAGACTAAGTATTTTTTTTTGTTTTGATTGGAATTCAATTATGGAATACCATTCTGAACTTAATTAACTATTTGAATTTTCCCTTCCTTTTATCCTCCCATCTTATATGGATAGGGGATAGGCCGCCATACCTTATATCTGTATATGGAGTATACTTGATATATAAATTGATTTAAATAGAAAACCTTTGTATATATTCTATATTATTATTATTAAAACAAAGTCTAAAAAATATATATAATATGCTAAAAAACTCTTGTCTTATCCGCATTAGACAAAATGAAGTAAAAAAGAATTCAGAATTTCAATATCTTTTAGTATCTAAATATAAATATAAATACTAAGAAAAAGAAGAAAGATGGATTGATTTGCGGCAATAGATGTCTTTCACATACAACTAGAAAAAAGTAATCTCCTTTTTGAATGGCAGTTCCAAAAAAGCGTACTTCGATGTCAAAAAAGCGTATTCGTAAAAATCTTTGGAAGAAAAAGACTTATTTTTCCATAGTACAATCTTATTCTTTAGCAAAATCAAGATCATTTTCTGGCGTCAGCGAGCATCCAAAACCAAAGGGTTTTTCTCGGCAACAAACAAACAAATAATAAGGTTTTGGGATAATATGAATTGACCTATCCCAAAAAATTCCAATTATTTAATATGAATAATTAGGATTAATTAATGAATGTACTTTTATGTGTCGAATTCCTCGGTACAATATTCTTAGAACTAACCTCTCTGATATATAGAACAAAGGTTTTTGGTATACTGTGGCCTAAATATTCTTTTCCTATCAATGAACTTTTCGTAATAGAATCCGTATAATAAATAAAATAAAGGGATTCTATTATGAAAAGTAGAGTATTCCTGCAATAAGACTTACAACTTCTACCTATCTTATCCTAAATTCACAAAAAAATTAGTTCTATACTGCAACTGAGAAAAAACTGTTCCAACTCTTTCAAACTTTGTTTCTATTGGGCAAAGCAAGAGTTTTTTTGTTAAAAAATTCGCAAGGATACTACCAAACGAAGTCTCTTTTAATGAAGATTCTAATGTCCTAAATTCTATGGACTCTTCGCGAGAAAATAACTAATATTCTTTTAAGTTACCTGTTATTTCAACTTAGCCGCCATGGTGAAATTGGTAGACACGCTGCTCTTAGGAAGCAGTGCTCAAGCATCTCGGTTCGAGTCCGAGTGGCGGCAGTCTCGAAAAAGAATACAATAGATTATAAAATGCATTCAATTCGAAATTTCCAATTTTGTAATGGGACCTTCTCCTTATGCTATTTGCAACTTTAGAACATATACTAACTCATATTTCTTTCTCAACAATTTCAATTGTGATTATGATTCATTTGATAACCTTATTAGTTCGCGAACTTTGGGGATTACGTGATTCGTCAGAAAAAGGAATGATAGCTACTTTTTTCTCTATAACAGGGTTCTTAGTTTCTCGTTGGGCTTCTTCGGGACATTTTCCATTAAGTAATTTATATGAGTCATTGATCTTCCTTTCATGGGCTCTGTATATTCTTCATATGATTCCTACGATGCAGAACTCTAAAAATGATTTAAGCACAATAACTACGCCGAGTACTATTTTAACGCAAGGCTTTGCCACGTCGGGTCTTTTAACTGAAATGAATCAATCCACAATACTAGTACCTGCTCTACAATCTCAGTGGTTAATGATGCATGTCAGTATGATGTTACTAAGCTATGCGACTCTTTTGTGCGGATCCTTATTATCCGCCGCTCTTCTAATCATTAGATTTCGAAAGAATTTAGATTTCTTTTCGAAAAAGAAAAAAAATGTTTTAAGTAAAACATTTTTCTTTAATGAGATTGAATATTTCTATGCAAAAAGAAGTGCTTTAAAAAGCACCTTTTTTCCTTCATTTCCAAATTATTACAAATATCAATTAATTGAGCGTTTGGATTCTTGGAGTTATCGTGTCATTAGTCTAGGGTTTACCCTTTTAACCATAGGTATTCTTTGTGGAGCAGTATGGGCTAATGAGGCGTGGGGATCCTATTGGAATTGGGATCCTAAAGAAACTTGGGCATTTATTACTTGGACCATATTTGCAATTTATTTACATAGTAGAACAAATCCAAATTGGAAGGGTACGAAGTCAGCATTTGTAGCTTCCATAGGATTTCTTATAATTTGGATCTGTTATTTTGGTATCAATCTATTAGGAATAGGTTTACATAGTTATGGGTCATTTACATTACCCATCTAAATGATTACATAACATAAAACCTTAATGAAATGGAAAAAACTTCCATTTTTGTGTTTGATTTGAGAACCCCTTGAACGCCTTCTCAAAGGGTTCTCAAAAATTCGAGATAGATCTAATTAGACTCTTTTACTTTTTTTCTGAATTTTTTAGTATTTCCACTATGGAATATAGAGCGGACTAGTAGAAGAAAAAAAAGAAAATCCTATTTAGGATAATAATTGGATAACAGAGCCTCTACCCTGTCAACGGATAGCGAGAGAACAAAATCTGGATAAATACCAATTCCTATTACTGGTAAAAAGATACAGATTAAAAGAAAGAGTTCTCGCGGCCCAGAATCCAAAAAATTTTCGTTTGGAACATGAAATAGCTTGTATCCATAGAACATCTGTCGTAACATAGATAATAAATAAATAGGAGTTAATATCATTCCAATTGCCATTACAAAAGTAATTAGCATTTTTGGCATTAACAGAAATTTTGGACTAGTAATTAGTCCAAAAAATACTACTAATTCCGCAACAAAACCGCTCATTCCTGGTAAGGCAAGAGAAGCCATTGAAAAGCTACTAAACATGGTAAAAATTTTCGGCATTGGGATAGAAACCCCTCCCAGTTCTTCGAGATAAACAAGGCGCATTCTATCACAAGCTGTTCCCGCTAAGAAAAAAAGTGTAGCACCAATAAATCCATGGGATAATATTTGTAAAATAGCTCCATTGAGTCCAATGTTGGTTATGGAACCAATTCCTATAATAATGAAACCCATGTGAGAGACGGAGGAGTAGGCTATTCTTTTTTTGAAATTTCGTTGACCAAGAGAAGTTGAAGCTGCATAGATTATTTGCATCGCTCCTATTATTACTAACCAAGGGGAAAATAGATAATGAGCATGAGGTAACAATTCCATATTGATCCGAATCAATCCGTATGCTCCCATCTTTAGTAGGATTCCCGCTAAAAGCATACATGTACTGTAATGCGCTTCCCCATGGGTATCTGGTAACCACGTATGTAGGGGTATAACCGGCAATTTGACAGCATAAGCAATAAGGAAGCCAAAATAAAGTAGTATTTCCAATGTTGCAGGGTATGATTGATTAATTAATCTTTCCAAATCTAATCTTGGTTCGTTGGAACCATATAAGCCCATACCTAGAACTCCGATTAAGAAAAAAATGGAACCACCTGCAGTATACAAAATAAACTTTGTAGCTGAATAGAGACGCCTCTTCCCCCCCCACATGGATAAAAGTAAGTAAACAGGAATTAATTCTAACTCCCACATGATAAAAAAAAGTAAAAGGTCTCGCGAAGAAAATAATCCTATTTGACCGCTATACATTGCTAGCATCAGGAAATAGAATAATCGGGAATTCCGGGTAACTGGCCAAGCTGCTAAAGTAGCTAAAGTAGTCATAAATCCTGTCAATAAAATGGATCCTAATGAAAGTCCATCGATTCCCAATCTCCAGTGGAAATCGAAGACATCTATCCATTTAGAATCCTCTTTTAATTGGATTAAGGGATCCTCCAATTGGAAATGATAACAGAATGCATAAGTCATTAGAAGGAATTCTAATAAACAAATAGACATAGTATACCACCTAACGATTTTGTTTCCCCTATGAGGTAAAAAGAAAATTAATGAACCCGCAAATATCGGAAAAACAACAAGTATTGTTAACCAAGGAAAAGAACTCATGATAAAGTGATAAAGACAAGATACGTTTTGACCAGAAAAGCCCGTGCTCGATTATTTTGAGCACAGGCTTCTTCGGTAAAGAGGAATCAAACGATTCAAGTGGAATTTTTTGTAACGTATTAATAAGATAGAGCCATGCTGCGGGTTGTTTCAGGTCCTAAATAAACACGGACACTTAAAAAATCTGTTGGGCAGGCGGATTCGCATCTCTTACAACCCACACAATCTTCGGTTCTCGGCGCAGAAGCAATTTGCTTGGCTTTACATCCATCCCAAGGTATCATTTCTAATACATCTGTTGGACAAGCTCGTACACATTGAGTGCATCCTATACATGTATCATAAATTTTTACGGAATGTGACATTGGATCTATAAATTTCCCTTTTCAACATAAAAATTTTCGATCTGGTAAAAATGAAATTAGTACTATATCAATCAAATGTATTGTAGACACCAGACGAAGCAATGGTTTATCCAAACTTCAACAAATAATGCAATATATTTCTTAATCCGTTTGTGAGAAAGCGTGAAAAGAGCCAAGAGACTTGAATTTTGGGCTTCAACAATCATAATTATACGAATTGTATATACGAATTCGAATTAGCCAATAAATTGGCTATCGTCTTTTCAATATAAATTATTGCAATATTCAAATTGCAATATCAATGAATTGCAAAAATTCAACTAAGTAAAAATGAATACTATGGAATAACCTACTCAAAAAATGGATATTCTCAAATAATAATAAAAAAATAGTATTGATTTCTATTCATCTTAATATTTCATATTATTATTATATATGTATATGTGTCCCTTTGTTTAGAAGATTCTATGTCTAATTATTCAAAAAATTAGATTGATTGATACGAGTTGATTTCCTGTTACGATGGATGGAAGAAAGAATGGATAATCCAATAGCTGCTTCAGCAGCCGCAAGGGCTATAACAAAAATTGCGAAAATGTCTCCTTTTAATTGGCGACTATCAAATAGATCAGAAAATGTTACGAGATTTAGATTAATTGAATTCAGTATAAGTTCAAGGCATATTAGAGCTCTAACCATGTTTCGGCTTGTGATCAATCCATAGATACCAATCGAAAATAAATAGACACTCAAAAAAAGTACATGCTCAAACATCATTAACTAACTCCTTATCAATCTCGATTCATTTCAATATGAGGACAAGAATTGAACCGATTGAATTAATTAGAATAGAACAATTACACAACAAAAGAGAAAAGAAGGTATTTGTTGGCAGTAGATGGGTTTTACTAAATCAAAATTGTGGTTCTTTAGTTATTTATTTTAGATTTGAAATTCTAAGAATTTAGACTCATTCTAAGTATTTCTTATTGCCGAGCCATAGTAATTGCACCTATTAAAGAAACTAGAAGAATTATGGAAATGAGTTCAAATGGAAGATAAAAATCGGTTGCTAAATGAATCCCAATTTGTTGAACGTTATTTATGAGACCCTGTTCTACTATTTGGTTTGATCTTGTAGTCCAAAGAATTCCATACCATGACGTATCTGGGATAGTAGTCATTAGTGAAAAAGGAATAGTTATACAAACGAGTAAAGTGAATCCATCTCCAATAGTCCAAAAATTCTTATCTTTAGACCATTCTGAGCCATTTACGAACATTACGGCAAATATGATCAAGACATTTATAGCTCCCACATAAATAAGAAGTTGTGCCACAGCTACAAAGTAGGAATTCAATAAAATATAGAATAAGGATATACAAACAAGAACTAATCCTAGCGAAAAAGCAGAAAAAGTTGGGTTGGTAAGTAATACCACCCCTAGACTCCCTAGTAGAAGAACAAATCCCCCAAATAGCACAAGAATTTCATGTATTGGCCCAGGTAAATCCATTATGGATAAGAAGAAATTAATAGTATAAAATTTTTCATGAACTGACTAAAACTAAAACTAAAAGATTCAAGGAAGAAAAAAGGGATTAGGATATTTTTTTGTATATTGTATATAAGTTCTTTCCATAGTTAGAAATCACATCACGAAAATCTACTTTGATTTAAAATCAGGAATAATTTGCAATAAGCAGTAGGTATTCGTTTTTCTTTCTAATTAGTAAAGAACTTTTGGATTCTAACAAAAAAATTCTAGTAATCAGTAATCGTTCTTGAATTCCAAGATTTTTCTTCGTCTATTTTACTTTGAGTTGAATTCCTAATTGTTTGAATTGTGTAATCTCCCATTATGGAGATTGGTAACCGACTCAAAGCAATTTGATTGTAATTCAATTCATGACGATCATAAGTAGAAAGTTCATATTCTTCAGTCATTGATAAACAGTTTGTCGGACAGTACTCAACACAATTACCACAAAATATACAAACTCCGAAATCAATACTATAATTAAGCAATTGTTTCCTTTTAATATCCTTTTCAAATCTCCAATCCACAAGGGGTAGATCTATAGGGCATACGCGAACACATACTTCACAAGCAATACATTTATCAAATTCAAAGTGGATTCGCCCCCGGAAACGCTCCGATGTAATTGATTTTTCATAGGGGTAGTGAATCGTTATAGGTAAACGATTTGTGTGGGATAAGGTAATTATGAAACTTTGACCAATATACCTTGCTGCGCGTATTGTTTGTTGACCATAACTCATGAACCCAGTTACCATAGGGAACATATTCGAAATATCTATGAAAAAGGTATGTTTCTTTCTCTTGTTTGAGAGAACTTTTGTGTTGAAAATATTCTTACTGTTATTGTATTATCTTATTTTATAGTGAAACAAGTTGGGAAGAAGTTGTTAATAAGAGATTGCCCAGGGAAATAGGTAAAAGAAATTTCCATCCAAGATTTAATAACTGATCCATTCTCATCCTGGGTAAAGTCCATCTTATTGTGATAGAAATGAAGAGAAATAAATAAGCTTTAGTTAATGTAATAAGGATACCCATTGTCATTTCTAAAATTCCAACCATTTTATTCATTTGGAAAAATCCAAAAAAGGGTATATAGGGAATAGACAAATTCCACCCGCCTAAGTAGAGAACTGTTACAAATAAAGAGGAAACTAATAAATTTAGGTAAGAAACAAGATAAAATAAACCATATTTGATACCAGAATATTCGGTTTGATAACCTGCTACTAATTCTTCCTCTGCTTCTGGTAAATCAAAGGGTAATCTTTCACATTCCGCCAAAGAAGAAATTAGAAAAACCAGAAAACCTATAGGCTGACGCCAAAGATTCCATCCAAAAAAACCATATTTTGACTGTGCTTCAACTATATCAACTGTACTTGAACTGTTGGATAATCATAGTCGACGATAACATCACAGTTCCCGCCGCTATTCCAAAACCGTACATGAAACCTTTGTTTCATACGGCTCCTCTATGATCAAAAAAAAGGAAAGTACTGTTTCATTTCGTTATTATCTTCTTGGGCGTAGTTAGAACTATCTAAGATAAAATCGATTTCAACGTCCTAAATTAGACCAAAGGAATTCTGTCTGCTAGAATAATAAAAAATGCTTCCGAATTCATCTCATCCTTTATAATATAATGGTACTTTTTCTTTGTTCAGCAATAACTTAATCTTGGAATAAAACACTCGTTATAGCAATTAATAAATGAAAAGAAATGGATAAACGATGGAAAGAATAAATAAAGATCTTTTTTTGTATTGCATTCCATATCTTTTGTCCTATTCTTCTTTCCCCGGGGGGTCTTTAAAAAGAAAAAAGGAATAAAGGGTTAATTCGTTCTTGATAGCCATTTCCTTAACAAGTGAATGGGAACATACTCTGGATCGAAATCCGAAGAAAGTACTACTTGCTCATTTCCACCAATTTCAAGTCCTTATTTTGATTCCTTTTATGAGGAAAAATATCTAATGACTTAGATTCCCTCATTACTAATCCTTTATGTACTTTAGTGTTCCTAATCCCTCACTAACTTTTGATGGATTCCCTTATGATTACAACTTTCTGTATGGGGAATCCCTTATTATTGCCCGCTTCAAGATATGATGACTAATCAAAAAATCTCAACCTTGGGGTAAAGAATTTACACTGCTTATGTTTACTTCCATTTTTTCTTGTACGTAGGAAATGAGATTTTTTCTTTTTACTACAAATTAATAAGCAGTTTTGTTTCACTCATATAGCTATCTAGTTTAACTTACTAACCCGAACATAGAATAAGAAAAGGAAGATAAATATTCAATGAATTTCAGAGGAAAAAGATCCTATTTTAACGAATCGCACGTAGAGATATTGCTAGTACACAAAAAGTTAATGGGATTTCATAACTAATAGATTGAGCAGCAGCTCGTAGACCGCCTGAAAAAGAATATTTATTATTTGAGCTATATCCTGCCATAAGAAGACCAATAGGAGCAATACTTGAAATGGCAATCCATAAAAAAACACCAATACTAAGATCAACTAAAACAAAGTGATATCCCAAAGGAATAACTAAAAAACTTAATAAAATTGATATGACTGCTATAGACGGTCCAATGCTAAATAAGGGAATATCCCCTCGGGATGGCAAGATATCCTCTTTAAAAAGTAGCTTAGTTCCATCCGCTATAGCTTGAAGCAGTCCCAGGGGGCCGGCATATTCAGGACCAATACGTTGTTGTATTGATGCGGATATTTCTCTTTCTAACCACACAATTACGAGTACTTCTATTGTGATTCCCAGTAAGAGGGTCAAAATGGGTAGAATCCATATCAGTCCATAGACTTCTTTTAATAATTCCAAGTTCGAAAAAGAATTGATACCTTCTACCTGTACCCTGTCTATTATCATTTCAACGATCAACTTCTCCCATAATGATATCTATACTACCTAATATCGTCATGATATCAGCCAATTTCATTTTTTTGACTAGTTGAGGAAGAATTTGCAAATTAATAAAACCGGGTGGACGAATTTTCCATCTCCAAGGGAAAAGACTATCATCTCCTACCAGATAAATTCCTAATTCACCTTTTGGAGCTTCCACTCTTACATAAAGCTCTTGCTTTGACAATTCAAAATTGGGTGAAGGTTTTTTACCAAGAAATCGATATTCAAAATCATTCCATTCGGAATTCTTTGCTTTCTTAAAGCGTCGGACTTCTAAATTCTCATAAGGGCCCCCAGGAATTTTCTCTACAGCCTGTTGAATAATTTTGATTGATTCCCTCATTTCGCCGATTCGCACTAAATAGCGAGCTAACGAATCCCCTTCTTTTTGCCATTGGACTTTCCAATCGAATTGATTGTAAGACTCGTAAAGATCAACTTTACGAAGATCCCATTGTATTCCAGAAGCCCGTAACATAGGGCCCGATAAGCCCCAATTTACAGCTTCTTCTCCGCTAATAAAACCGACCCCTTCAACTCGTTCTAAAAAAATGGGGTTCTGTGTAATAAGTTGTTGATATTCAATAACTCCTCGTAAAAAATAATCACAGAAATCTAAACATTTATCGATCCATCCATAAGGCAGATCGGCAGCAACTCCTCCGATACGAAAGTAATTATGCATCATTCGCATACCTGTAGCAGCTTCAAATAGATCATATATTAATTCTCTCTCTCTAAAAATATAAAAAAAGGGAGTCTGCGCGCCGAGATCTGCCATAAAAGGTCCAAGCCATAACAAGTGAGAAGCTATACGGCTCAATTCTAACATAATTACCCTAATATAGCTGGCTCTTTGGGGTATTTGAATATTCTCCAAGAATTCTGGTGCATTTACCGTTATTGCTTCTGTAAACATAGTAGCTAAATAATCCCAACGTGTTACATAAGGTAAGTATTGTATAATAGTTCGGTTTTCCGCGATTTTTTCCATTCCTCTGTGTAAATAGCCTAATATGGGTTCACAATCAATAACATCTTCACCATCGAGAGTAACGATCAG